GATTGATTTAGCAATGATGGAATTCTATTCTGTTTACTGAATCACATGAAATTTTACCCAACTCCATATCATAGATGTAATGTATGAAATACGTATGAGCGGAGAAATAAAGAGAATTTTCTACTCAAAAAAATTCGAAAGATACAAATGGAAATGAATTAATAAAACATTCCCGAAAACAAAATTATGACGTTTAGACTTACGGAGTCTTGTATAGAATATCAAGTCCAATTTCTATCTATTACTATGATATTAGGATCTGTTGATTGGGTACCAGAACCAGAAAAGTAAATGGATTCCGGATTGGGTCTGTTCTCTATGAATAAGATAAAGACAGAAAGGAACTTGTGGAGTTTGCCTCTTTTAGCACTTAATCCTTTCGTGGATTCCGTTGTTCAAAAATTATGTTATGCGCAGAGCGGAAAAGAGAGGCATTTTTACCCATTTGTTAGTCGAATTCGTGGAATACGATTGACGTGCGCAAAAGTAGTTTTCTTTTTTTATTAAGCACACGAAGACTACCTGCATATTGCTTATCCCGGTTCCACTTGGGGTAACACGGGCCGTGCCATATCATAATTTCTATTTGATATTCAATCTATTCAATGAAAAATTGAAGCACGCTAATTACCTTAATTCCCTATGGACATACCATCATATATATATAATATATATATATATATAAAAAAAAGATCCCGGATTAGGTATACCTGTTTAACAATTTCGGTTCTGGGGTTTACATATACACATAATTGCTGTTATACTTGAAATTGAAAAGGATTGATTATTGAAAATTATTGATACTGATTAGTTGTGTCTCAATTGCATTTTCTTATCTCATTAAGGAAACGAAACATAATTTGAGACCCAAGAACTGTTCATGAATTAACAGTCAATAGTTAACGGGTCCAATTTTATTTGCACTGAATTTTGGGTTGTGTGACTCAAAAACGATTTCTTTGAATAGAAAAAAAAGATTTAGGCGTTGTGTGTTTTGATATTTGAGATACTATACAATTTAATATTAATACAATTTAATATTTTTAATATTAATACAATTTAATATTAATAAATTAATATTAATAGAAGGGTCCGGCTCCAATCAAAAAAAGAGATGATTAAGTAAAATCTCCCCCAAAAGGAATATTTCCATCGATTTTTATCGTTTTGGCGACATGGCCGAGTGGTAAGGCGGGGGACTGCAAATCCTTTTTCCCCAGTTCAAATCCGGGTGTCGCCTGATCAATCAAAAACTCGAAATCCCCTTGCTTGCTGATATAATCTAAGTCGACGAACCCTTTCCTAGCATAAGCAGAGGAGAAGAACTCGAACTTCCGATACTTGCTTGATTTTAAGAAGCTGTAGGTAAAACAACTATTAATCCTTGCGCTTGGGGTTCTAGGGAGGATTTTAGTATCGGAAGGGCTTGGTTATAAAGACTTCCAGTACTAATTGTCTAATGACTAATTCTTGAATTAGAATTATAGAGTTAAGTGGGAAATTGGTAGTTGTGGAAAGGATGGAAGATGCTTTGTATACAGACTCGCGAGAATTTTAATTTAGAAGTGCTCAGACATTAAATCCATATTGGAATTGGATGAATAATTGGCTTTTTTTATAGAATAAAAAAAGTTGAAAAAAAAAACTTCTTTATTTGATTTTCGACAACACCCAAGCAAGAATTTTATAGAATAAAGGGGGGTCTCCCGAGTATTTCACAAGGACACTCGGGAGACCATAAGGAAAGGATTAGATCAAAGCGTAGATAGAGATATGTGATAGGTAGTGATATCTATCTTGATTGTATATTGTTATGTTTTTTTATTATTATATTTTATTTTGAATGATAACAAAAGAAGGAATATCCTGCATATTCCCTTAATAGCATTTCCTTGATAATTACAAGAAAGTAACTGTGTATCTTGCTTGTACTTAATGCTTCCAAATTCTACCAGAAATCCTATATGAACTTGTTATGGGTGGAGTTATTTGCTCGGTTCATCAATAGCCTTCGTCGAGAATCCCTTTTTGACTCTGTGCTATTGATTACATTATTATTAGTGATCAATAATGGAAGAGTTTCTTCATCATATTTATAGAGATAGGGGGCATATAATTCACATGGATATAGTAAGTCTTGCTTGGGCTGCTTTAATGGTAGTCTTTACATTTTCCCTTTCACTCGTAGTATGGGGAAGAAGTGGACTCTAGGGTCATTACTAATTTAATTGAGTTGAGTAATCAAACTGTATTAATAGTTTCATAGAGCGTTCTGCAAAGCGTTTTAAAAGAAAAAAGATCTTCATTTCTCTAATACTGGAATCCAGTAAAGTAATCTAATAGATGAAGAATATTCAATCAAACAAATATTTCAACGATTACCATGGTCGTATTTTGAAAGTAAAAGGAATACGCATGATATGAAATTCCAACCGAATTCGTCCTTATAGTTCGATGAACTAGCTCTTAACAGAATTATATATGGATATTATATTACAATGAGAAGCAAGCAACCCCCCTTTTCTTTGTTTCTCGCCTTACTCTTCAAAGAGGAAGGATATCTGTTATTATTATTATGTAGATACGTACTTTAGGAAACATCGATAGCGTGTTTGTCCAACGAAGTACAGTACTCTGCATAATAAGATCTTGCCTTGGGCGATTCACATATTACGCATTTACCCTTAGACTCCTAGAAATTTCTGTTTTATCGACTCATCATGGTTCACGCGTTAGAAATAGGTGGGATCCACTACTCTTTTTATTTTACAAATATGAAAAAATTTCCCATGGAATTCCTTGAATCATCTGTCAAAACGGCTAAATCAATTACTCCTTGTCGGAATGCTAAAAAAAAAAGATGACCCGCTTTCTTTTCTAGAATCTATTCTACACCCATACCATATCTTCTTCTATTGATTGTTTCGGCAGATCCCAGGCCGGATCCATATTGGAAATAAATAATAAACTAGTAATTAGAACCGTAAGCCATAAGAATAAAAGTGGGCATTCAATTATCTTATCTCATATTGATCAAGGTAGGGTACAAATCAAATGGATGTAGCATGTATGGGAGTTATATGTACATACTATCAATATACATATTATGGAGTGACCTATAAAGAATATATATATCTTTATACAATACAGTCTAATCCAACTTTCAAATTTTTTATAATAATCGATAGTGTGGTAGAAAGAAATAGGGGAACCTTTCTACCATACTATCAGATCTCATAATACTGCTGATTTGGATCAGCGCATCTCATTTAAGGTGGAATTTGAATCAAGCTTGAATTCTTAGTTCTTAGCAATAATGGAAGAAGTGAAAGGGATTCAAATTAATCATTTTGACTGACCGTTTTTACATAAATGATAAGTAAAAAAGCAGTAGGAACTAGAATGAACAGTGCAGTAGCAATAAATGCGAGAATATTGACTTCCATAATTTCATCGTTTTTTTACTTCATAATAACTCGGGATCTAATCCCATAGAGATTCTAAATCTTTTTCCTGCAAATTCAATGATTCAATGAGGGAATACATCCCGATCATATTGAATCGGATCAATATCATGAATAACAATATATGGGCTATCAAATCTATTCATCGTCGAGAATGGAATAGTATAACATAGGAAGATCCTTATATTCATACGGAATAGTAATCAAAAAAGAATTCCTGATCCAATCAAGAATTCCGTTGAATTTCTTATTCTTTATCCATTCGTTATTTTCGATAACCTACCGTCTTCTTTATCGAATCATATAATGTGGTATCATCTGATCTGACCCATCTTCCACTTCCATTGGTCACAAACCCAACAAAGAGTAGAAGTGAAATGGAAAAGATCTAATCTAATATTTCGACAAATTTACCCCTTTTTTTAGTTTGTTCTTTATTCGATTCGATAGGACTTTCCCCTTCAATTCAATGGAGATAAAAAAAGATTATTAATTCCCTCACTAAGAGAAGAGGGGTAGTTCTTTGTGTGATCTTTCTTTTATTAAAACGCTCCTTTCTTTCCTTGGATTGGTACTGGGACACCCCATAATATCAAAAATGAAGTGTGCAGTTTGAATGATATAAATAGATTTTTCAATTAGTAATTTAGGTTATACAAAATCGGAGTTAAGGGGGGGTTAGCTTTAATTGGAAAAGTATTTTATCGAGGTAATTACCTTAATTTTGTATCGTACAATAAACGAATCCAAATTTGTGTATATGCTCTGGTGAAAATAAAATATATATATATATATATATGGGTATTCGATTCCCTTCCACGGATCAGGAGCAATCGAAAAAACCAGACAGATAGCTCTTGGAATCTTAACTAGAGTGCTACCAGGAATTGTAACAATCCATAAATGTCTATCCCCCAGCAATCGGTACTAATTGCTGTAATTGAAATTGTCATCTTGTATTTTAATAAATTCGAAACAAAAAAAGAAATAAGGACTCTCTGGTAATTAGACCCCCTCCCCCTGCCAAACAATAAAGAGATGAGTTGATGGAGTCATCGGATACTAGGTCGGGACTGACGGGGCTCGAACCCGCAGCTTCCGCCTTGACAGGGCGGTGCTCTGACCAATTGAACTACAATCCCGGAGAAATAAGGTATACAGCCTTAATGATATGATTTGATTAAAACTATTTCCATTTCGAGTCGTCGTATTGGAACAGAAAAAGGGGCGCTATATTAATATCCACATGCATATGGACTTTAGTGAGAATGACACGGATTACTAGCCCTCCTATTGTCAAATTGTGTTAAATCAATTGATAAGAAATCTTTCAATGAACATTTTGATTGTTTAAAATTTAACCCTTTCCACCTATTTACGGATCATGATATGAATCCAGATCATTCAAAAATTAAGAATATACGGGAACAAAGAGGATATAAAATGTATTCTTTTCTTTATTCCCAGGCGTTTCCGGCGGACAGATTTTTTATAGAATCTCATGATGGACCGGCGAATTCTTGGGCCGAGCTGGATTTGAACCAGCGTAGACATATTGCCAACGAATTTACAGTCCGTCCCCATTAACCACTCGGGCATCGACCCAGGAAGAATCAATTCTAGACTTATTGTTATTGACAATACATGAACAACCCCCTTGGAGGTGGAAGTATCCTACCCCCAGGGGAACTCGAATCCCCGCTGCCTCCTTGAAAGAGAGATGTCCTGAACCGCTAGACGATAGGGGCTTATACGCCCCAGACGGTATACTATATATAGTCATAGTATGAATAGCTTTTTGCAATTGTCAATATAATGTAATGATGTGACTAAATCCGAATAAGTTTTCCGCTTTTCGCGATTCCGATAGAATTTTTTTATTCGTAATTCATATTCATGGTTTATGTTTATGAACCATTAAAAATTTCTATCTATCTATATATATTCGATATTTCTACATTGGAGATAGATCCATATCATTCTAATAATGGATAAATATTATAGAATATTCTATTCTATAGAATGTAATGTGTTCTAATTAATGAAGTTGAAGTATAGGATCCCCGGCGATTTGTCCGACAGAAAAAGGTTAAACCCCATTCTTTCGATTCACGCATTATTAAGATGAGATAGGCCTATCCCACGGCTAGGAAATTAAGAAACGATCGAAAGTCTCTTTTCTTATAAGCCAGGTACGAGTTGAATCTTTTCATTACATGATTTGATCCCATATCAAATATCTTGGTTTATGTTAAATGTTAAATTGTGTATCCAAGCGAATCTCGTTGTGATAGGGGGTCAATAAAAGAAAAAAATTCGGGTTTCGCCTAGACTGGCTAAAAAATTCTTCTTCCCAACGGAAACACTATGAGTCTACTGCCCGTGTATATAATATATATACATATATATGTATATGTCTTCACATTGGCTCATTCAGGAGTGGAATAAAATAAGGCCCCTTTAACTCAGCGGTAGAGTAACGCCATGGTAAGGCGTAAGTCATCGGTTCAAATCCGATAAGGGGCTTTTCCAAAAAACTCCAGTTTTAGTCTTCATTTTTTAGTGGACAATAGGGATCTTGTTGATATTTGTAATAAAAAACCCTCTGGATAATACATAATATATAAGTTTTTTCTAATTCTATTAGAATATTATTCTAATGATTATATCATCACACCATGGTATAGTCATTATCAAGTTGAACATTTGTTCATTATATTATAATGATAAGTCACTCCACTTATTGGGATGGGAGGGCGGCTATGTCACTACAGGCTATACTTCTACTCAGGTTTTATTATTCAATATTTTTGCTTCTAGGACATAGATATCCTATCTACCCAATCCCAATTATGAATTGCCAAAGATTCCTACTTCTCCATTATTCCAATCAAATCCATCGTAAATATAAGAAATAAACAAAAGAAAAAGTAAGTGGACCTGACCCATTGAATCCTAACTATATCAGCTATTCTGATATTCAAATTCGATAGAGATAGAATTGCAGCCTCGGAATTTGTTTTGCATTTCCTTAGGCTATGCCGCAAGAATTTGTCGATATTTCCGATTAAATCTTCTTGTTCCTGAATCCTCTATAGGAATAAATTAGTATTCCATTCCTCCGCGGAAAACATTTATACTTATTCCGGGTAACAAAAAAATAAGAAACGTCTATTTTGCCTATCTTGCTCTGATTAAAAAAAAAAGATCGGTTGCTTATATCTAGATAGGATGTTTATCTATTATCTGTATCAGATCGTGACTTCATGTCCCCAATATTTTCATATGGATGCATCTGATATTTTTGTTTCGACAATGTGATGGATAACGGATACGAGAAAGATATTTAGTCTCCGACCTTATCTAGATATAGTATTAAATAAAATATATCCTATTTCATTTAGGGGCGGGGAAAAAATAAAATGGGCAAGTTTCTTTTTTTTTTTTTCTGACAACTAAGGATCAAGTAAATAATAAAATATTGATAAAATAGTTAAGGTGGCTTTTTTTTGGTTCGACCCATTAAAAAATCGACTCGACTCTGTAGTTTTCGATTCATCTGAAGTGAAGGAAATATAAAAAAGAAGATAATAACAAAATACAAATTCTTAATTATTAAAGAGTCAAAAAAGTAATCCACTCTCTATATGGTACTGTAGTAGTTTAATATACATAGAAGTTGGAAGAATCCATAGAGAGATTTGTTGATCTTTTCTAAATATCACAAACAAGATCCAAAAATAAGATGAAGCGGGTGTAGATCGGGGGATCAGCCGGTGGCGGGAGCGGGGATCATTTCTTCCTTGAATAGTTATTTCAAAAAATTCATCTGATTGATGAGTCATAAGACAATACAATTAAGGATTCGGATAGTTATTCAGAATCAGAATAAGAAGAGGAAGGAATAGTCGAATCGAGCTCATGGATTTACCTCGGTCGGTTTATAACCCAATAGAAAAGAGAAAGAAAGGTTTTTTTCTTCGAAACCCATTGGCAGTGGACGAGTAATCATACATAAATGATTGAACTCTCGTAT